TTTGTATTTTCTCATGTCATTAGGAAAAGAAAATCCAATTTTGAGATTCAAATCGTTCATGAATTCGCAGTCAGCAGTCAATAGTTAATGGTTCAAATTTGTCATAACTTTTGACTTTTGCGAATGAAAATCCACATTTTCTTTTTCAATAGAAAGTGAGAGAAGTTGGCTATTTTGAGATGGGTGGATCCAATCCAATCAAAAGGTGTGAAGGATTTCTTTTCGGATTAGTAAAGAAAAGGATTGGAAGTTAAGAAAAACAGAACTCAAGGTGCAAATCCAATAAAAGAAAGTTCCGTACTGTGGGAAAAATTTCATAGATTTTATATCATTTTGGCGGCATGGCCGAGTGGTAAGGCGGGGGACTGCAAATCCTTTTTCCCCAGTTCAAATCCGGGTGTCGCCTGATCAACAAAAAAAAAGACTCGAAATATCTTCGTCTGTTCTGCTGTTTCATCTTTCCTGATTTGAAATCATCATATAGGAATTTTTTTTTTAATGAGTGCATTGAGTGAATTGGTTTATCAATAGTGTTCGATCAAAATCCCCTTTTGACTCTGCGCCCCCGATTCCACTATACTATTATTAGTGAGGAATGATGGAATAATTCCTTCATTGTTATAGAAATAAGGGGACATAATTCACATGGATATAGTAAGTCTCGCTTGGGCTGCTTTAATGGTAGTCTTTACATTTTCCCTTTCACTCGTAGTGTGGGGAAGAAGTGGACTCTAGGGGTATTACTAATTGAGTTGGGGAATCCAACTCAAACTGTATCAATTGTTTTCTAGATCGTTCCGCAACGCGTTTTGAACTATTTCAATAAAAAAAAAAAATATCTTCATTTCGAATTCCATTGGATTCAGATGAAGTAATGTATTATATGAAGCATACTCTTCAATTAAAGAGATATTTCGTTGATTCCTATCTTTGTATTTCGAAAGGGATCTAAATGATAGGAAATTTAGTCCAATCAAAATTTTCCTAAATTTTTTATTTCAATCGATGAGCTCTTACCAGGCTTCTAGATGGATACTAAGGAAGGCCCGATATTATTATTATTTTATCCCTGTTTACTGTTCAAAGAAGAAGTTGTTTTGTTAAGTGTATCCGCACTTTCTATCAGAAAATAAACATAGCGTTTGTCTAACGAGATAATATAGATAGGAGGATCTTCCCTCAGGCGAGTGGCATATTGCACATTTACTGATACCGACTGCTTTCAAATTTTAGAAATTAAATTTATGCTTTATTGACTCACATTTCATATCATGGTTCCGGGCCTTAAGGTTTACTCTTCCTTTTCGAACTCCGAGAAGTGCCCATGAAACTCCTGTTGATGGTTCAATCAATTACTTCTTCGGAATGTTTGCTAATAATTTTTTTTTTTAATTAATAGAAACCCCTATCGTTTTCCTTGATTGATTTATATCTTTTGATAGATACCAAGATTCATATTGAACATCAGAAAAAATCTAGTAACTAGTAATTAGACCCCTAAGACATAAGAATAATCGTTTTACTCTTATTTCAGATTGATCGAAACAAATAGGTGTAGCAAATAAATAGAATTGGGCGCTATGTCAATTCCATATATGGAATTCATATCCACATACATTTGTATATTAATCTATATTAAGTTAAGCCTCTACCTTTATCCTAGAGTACAACTTTATACACTACTATAATACCAATAGATCATATGGTCGAAAGATTCATATATTTCTTTCTACCATACGATCTATCATTAGAATACTGCGTCCGCTTATTTCATTTAAGACGCGAAAATTGGAATCGTTTTCATTTTATTTCGTCAATTTTTGATAAGAACTCAGAAGTCAAGTTTAATTCAAATTAATGATTAGTTAATTAATTATTTTGACTGATTGTTTTTACGTAAATGATAAGTAGAAAGGCGGTAGGAACTAGAATGAATAGTGCAGTAGCAATAAATGCAAGAATATTTACTTCCATAATCTAATCTTTTTTTACTTCGCAATAACTCGGGATTTAGTCCCATAGAGATGATAAACCTTTCATCTGTAAATTCAATGAATGAATTCCCTCTCAATCTCGCTGGTTTTGAATCGGATGAATATCATGAATAACAATATCTGAGCTATCAAATCAATTTCTCGTCGAAAATGGAATAGTATAACATAGGAAGTTCTTTTCTCCATACCGGACTTGGATTCCGGACCCAATCAAAAATTCCTTTATTTATCATTTATCCTCTGTTTCCGTTCTTTTTTTATATAATCTACTTTTATTGTTATTGTGAATTCCATTTGTGTATGTGTGCCCCTCTCCAAAAAACATATAGTATTCAATTCCATGGATCGGGCGAAAAAGCGGATCCAGGATTTCTTGGAATGCTTACTATAATGCTACCAATAATTGTATTAATCCGCCCACACCCACATATGTTTTTCTCCTACCACAACGAAAAAGAAAAAAGACTTTTATTTTGGGAATGCAATTCTGACCCTGGCCCCCTTTCGAATTGATTGATGTATTTAGTGGATCCGTCGGGACTGACGGGGCTCGAACCCGCAGCTTCCGCCTTGACAGGGCGGTGCTCTGACCAATTGAACTACAATCCCAGGGAAAGGAAATAAGGGATCTAGCAGATATTTTGATTCTTTATCTCCGTATCGAGTAGCGCGGGGATTCTACCGGGGATTATACGTGGTAGATTGGCGAATCTATGGGCCGAGCTGGATTTGAACCAGCGTAGACATATTGTCAACGAATTTACAGTCCGTCCCCATTAACCGCTCGGGCATCGACCCAGACCCAGGTGTAAGGTTATTAGCAATTCGCGATCAACTTCCTTTCCTACCCCCAGGGGAAGTCGAATCCCCGTTGCCTCCTTGAAAGAGAGATGTCCTCACCGCTAGACGATGGGGGCCCACTTGCCTCAAAGTCCTGATAGTTATCATACCATGATGATAGTATCAACAGTTTTTGGAAAATGTCAATATTGTCAATATAATGGAATGGTATGATTAGATCCGAGGAATCTTTCCTCTTTTTCTAATTGCCGATAACTTGTTGATTCGTCATTCATATTCATGAATTATTCATTGGAATGGGCATTCTCTACTCTAATATCTCTATATATCAATTCTAATTATATATATAAATATATAAAATAGAAATAGATTCTATATCTATATTGATTTCAAACGTCTAATATAAAAAAGTGTAAATAATACAAAGTAACAAAGTATAGGGTTTTCGGGGAGTCGTTGGTCCAAAACAAAAAGGGGTTAAGTTCCACTTCTTTCGCTTTCATTCCGCTTTCATTCATTGATTCATTTATTCTTAAGATGAGATAAGAATATCTCACAATAAAAGAAGGAAATTAACAAATGGTAACCGTGATGAAAAAATTATCGAAAATTGTTTGAATTTGGTTCAGGGGACAAGGCAGGTAAAATTTCTTCATCACAGGATTTGATGAAATACCTTGAAATTTATGTCGAATTGGTAGGTGTACGAGTTGATTCTGATGGGAATCAATTCTTTCAATGAAAGAAAAAGAATTTTGTTCAGTCTTGAAACAATTCATTCCATTTTACCCTAGACCAGCTGGTTTTATTATTCAAAAATAAGCCACTAGCAAGTAGGAGTCTACCGTACTGTATGTATTTATGTATATATACATAATAGAAATAATATATATAATAGAATATACATAATATTCTATCTACATATAGATTTATAGATTCTATAATTCAATAATATAGAAATAATATAGATATTGTATCCACACAGTAACCCATTCAGGAATTCAATCAAATAAGCCCTTTTAACTCAGCGGTAGAGTAACGCCATGGTAAGGCGTAAGTCATCGGTTCAAATCCGATAAGGGGCTTCGTTTTTTTCATAAAACTCCGATCGGAAGAATAAAGATATTTTGAATACTTGGAATAAAAACGGGAGAATACATTATTTAAATTGAATAGAGTATTATTATAAGTTATAAGTATAGTAGTAAAGTTTAATAAATTGGAATTATTATGAATAATGATAAGTTACCTCTTGAATGAGGAAACCACATATTCCTATTTTCCATTCTACCAATAAAATCCATTGGAAAGAATAGAAATCAACAAAAGAAAAAGTAAGTGGACCTGACCCATTGAATCATGACTATATCCGCTATTCTGATATTCAAATTCAATAGAGATGGAATTGGAACGGTTGGTTTTTTTTTATTTCATTTTTTTGACTCCGCAAGAATTTGTCGATATTTCCGATTAAATCTTCTTGTTCCTAGATTTTCGATATATAAGAATAAATTGTTATTCCATTACTCCCTATAGAAGGGTTTATTACAAGTCACAACACAAGAGCCATTTCCACTATTTCTCTTTGATTCCGGATCAAGATTCCTTTCTATGTATATAAGTATATTTCGACGTATATCTACCAGATTGTTACTTCGTGTACCAAATATTTTGCATTCTATATTTTTGTTGTGACAGTGCGATAGAGAATGGATGCGAAAAAGAAACTTTCATTTCCAGTCTCCTATTTCTTTTTAATTTAAGAAAATTGGAAATTTTCTTTTTTTCGCAGGACTGAATGAAAAGGAGATAGAACTAATAAAGAAGATACGAAAGAAAAAAAAAAAAAGAAAAAAGTAGTAAAATACTGTAATTTCAATTTCAAATTTAGTATATTAGAAGACTCTAGAAATATCTTTATTTTTCTCAATCTCCCGAAAAGATCTAATAATAAAGATTAATTAATCGAACAAAACAAGGGGGGTTAGATCTGAAGATCAATTGGGAGTTAGAGAGGGGGTTGATTGTTCCTTGAACGGGTCTTTCAAAAGATATTTATTTATCTGATTGATAGATGAGTCATAAGAAAACAATTCGCGGTTCAGAGACTTAGTAAGAAGTAAGAAGGAATAATCAATTGAGTTCATGGATTTATCTAGGCGAATTTATGGACCAATACCACTAAGGGATTTTTATCTTCGAAAC